AACCAAAAAATTATTCCGTGGGCCTACAGGAAGATGCAAAAATACGGAATTGTATCAAGAACTATGTACAAAAAAATAGGAAAATATCCTCAGGTTTCGAAGGAATTGCACGTATAACAATTCAAAAAAAAATCGATTTGATCCAAGTCATAATCTATATTGGATTCCCAAATTTATTAATAGAGGGGCAAACACGAGGAATCGAAGAATTACAGATGAATGTACAAAAGGAGTTTCATTCTGTAAACCGGAGACTCAACATTGCTATCACAAGAGTTGAAAAACCTTATGGACAACCTAATATTCTTGCAGAATATATAGCTTTACAATTAAAAAATAGAGTTTCGTTTCGAAAAGCAATGAAAAAAGCTATTGAATTAACTGAACAAACGGATACAAAAGGAATTCAAGTGCAAATAGCAGGCCGTATCGACGGAAAAGAAATTGCACGTGTTGAATGGATCAGAGAGGGTAGAGTTCCCCTACAAACAATTCGCGCTAAAATTGATCATTGTTCCTATACAATTCGAACTATTTATGGAGTATTAGGTATAAAAATTTGGATATTTATAGACGAGGAATAATCAACCTTGTCTTCCCATTCTGTCCAGTGATAAAACAAAAAATGACAAACTCTTTCATTCTTTTTTCGTTAAAAATAAAAAAATGAACAATTCTAATTCTATAAGGTTAAATAAAAATTCGATTGATCATTTGGTATAATTGCTATGCTTAGTGTGTGACTCGTTAGTTTTTTCTTTATAGTTTCAAGTTGGGATAAAAAAAAATAAACTGACCCCTGCTATAAACTTTGTAATTATATAAAATAAACTAATAACCAACTTATTGCTTCGTATTGTCGAGATCCCAAGAAACAGTCACTATATGAATGAGTGGATCTATCATATTGGTTGTAGCAACTGAAATTCTTTCAACAAAAAATAGATCTGATTATGGGTTGTAAAGCAAAAAAAAAATAAAGGGATGTGGATAAATGGAAGGATGATAGAAAGAAAGAACAAAAATATCAATGATATATGATTCCAATATGTATGGTCTATGAATCACGTCATAAAAGGCAGTGTGATAAAGCATCAATACTGATAATCAATACTGATAAGATAATTTAAAATAGAATAAAATAATAAAGAGCCTTCAGGTTAATAAAAACTGAGGAAATTAACTTGGGAACGAATTTTGTTGGAAGCTCCATTGCAAAGTTCGGACCTAACCATTAATGGAGAAGCTATGGGAACGACAGAACCTGTGACTGCATAGACTTCTATTGAAAACGAATCCTAATAATTCATTGGGTGGGATGGCGGAACGGACCAAGAAAAAATTGATTTATTCTGAGAGGTTATGAATTGAACCTTCGAATGAAACAGGAAAGAGTAAATATTCGCCCGCGAAACCTCTATTTATTGGATTACAATCTTTTGTCATAATTCGATAGAGGTAAAAAAAAAATAAGGAAAGGATTCATTATGTTATAAAAAAAAAAAAGAGAAAGATTACATTATCTATAAAGATACATAAATGTACACACACGCCTAGCTGTATTGTATATCTTGTATCTACATCTTCCTTCTTATGTAAGAAATTAAATATCAATAAAAGACATTACTTGGTGTATTATCTATTAATGTGTATCTATTAATGTGTATCTATAATATTATTGAATTTGAATCCTTTCATTCGCGAGGAGCTGGATGAGAAGAAACTCTCATGTCCGGTTCTGCAGTAGAGATGGAATTAAGAAACAACCATCGACTATAACCCCAAAAGAACCAGATTTCGTAAACAGCATAGAGGAAGAATGAAAGGAATATCTTGTCGAGGCAATCATATTTGTTTCGGCAGATACGCTCTTCAGGCACTTGAACCTGCTTGGATTACAGCTAGACAAATAGAAGCAGGGCGAAGAGCAATGACACGATATGCGCGTCGTGGTGGAAAAATATGGGTACGTATATTTCCCGACAAACCTGTTACAGTAAGACCCGCGGAAACACGTATGGGTTCGGGGAAGGGATCCCCTGAATATTGGGTATCCGTTGTTAAACGGGGTCGAATACTTTATGAAATGGGTGGAGTATCAGAAACTGTAGCTAGAGCAGCTATTGAGATAGCTGCGCGCAAAATGCCTATACGAACTCAATTTCTTATTTCAGGATAGAGATGTAGAACTAAACAAAAAGGGGTATTGGGGATGAAAAAACAACCGCAGGTTTATTTATTTCTGGACGGACAATATTTCTTTTTTTTTTTTCATACTTTTGCATTGAAATAACAGATTGAAATAAAAATGATATGATTCAACCTCAGACCCTTTTGAATGTAGCGGATAACAGCGGAGCTCGAAAATTGATGTGTATTCGAATCATAGGAGCTGGTAATCACCGATATGCTCATATTGGTGATGTTATTGTTGCTGTAATCAAAGAAGCAGTTCCCAATATGCCTCTAGAAAGATCAGAAGTAATTAGAGCTGTAATTGTACGTACATGTAAAGAACTCAAACGTGAAAACGGTATGATAATACGATATGACGACAATGCTGCAGTTGTCATTGATCAAGAAGGAAATCCAAAAGGAACTCGAGTTTTTGGTGCGATCGCTCGAGAATTGAGACAGTTAAATTTTACTAAAATAGTTTCATTAGCTCCCGAAGTATTATAAATAGTAGTAGATGAGACTATGATATAGTAGGGTATCTGAAATAGATCAAATTAGTAGATTGTGTCTCACGTATATACTTTATATAAAAAAAAAGAAAAACAAAAAAGGAAACATGTTGATTATATCAAAATTAGGAGGAACCTATAATTCTAGTTCGTCATGGGTAGGGACACTATTGCCGATCTAATAACTTCTATAAGAAATGCTGACACGGATAAAAAAGGAAGGGTTCGAATAGCATCTACAAATATCACCGAAAACATTGTTAAAATACTTCTACGAGAAGGTTTTATTGAAAACGTTCGGAAACATCAGGAGAGTAACAAATATTTCTTGGTTTCAACTCTGCGACATAGAAAAACCAGAAAAGGAATATATAAAACTAGAACCATTTTAAAGCGTATCAGCCGGCCCGGCTTACGAATTTATTCCAACTATCAACGAATTCCTAAGATTTTAGGTGGAATGGGAATTGTAATTCTTTCTACTTCTCGAGGTATAATAACAGATCGAGAAGCTCGACTAGAAAGAATTGGAGGAGAAATTTTGTGTTATATATGGTAATCTTCCACCTCTGGTATCCGAATTTGATCCCTAACTTCCTATTTGTAAAATAGAGAGGAAAAGTGAGTTATATAACTCTTCCTCCATTAGTTGATACTTCAAGGAGGTTACCTGGAATGAAAGAACAAAAATTGATTCATGAGGGTTTAATTACTGAATCACTTCCCAACGGTATGTTCCGGGTCCGTTTAGATAATGAAGATCTAATTCTAGGATATGTTTCAGGGAGGATCCGCCGCAGTTTTATACGGATACTACCGGGAGATAGAGTAAAAATTGAAGTAAGTCGTTATGATTCAACCAGGGGACGTATAATTTATCGACTTCGCAACAAAGATTCGAACAATTAGGTTATTTTTTTAACCATGGGTATACAATTCGAAGTTCAAAAAAAATTCAAGAGACTTATTCTCTTCCAAGAAGTGGATTCAGAATTAAGGTAAGGAATAAAAAATATGAAAATAAGGGCTTCCGTTCGTAAAATTTGTGAAAAATGTCGACTGATTCGCAGGCGTGGACGAATTATAGTGATTTGTTCCAATCCGAAACATAAACAGAGACAAGGGTAATTCTTCTAAAAAAGAACTTTACTTTCCAAAATTTTAAAATAAAATATGTAAAAATAAGGTAAAGGATCCGTTTTAACATGAAATGGATATCTCCGTATCTTTTCTTTTTGTATATTTCTGACTCATAAATATGAGATGATAAAATATGACAAAAGCTATACCAAGAATTGGTTCACGTAGGAATGGGCGTATTGGTTCACGTAAGAATGGACGTAGAATACCAAAAGGCGTTATTCATGTTCAAGCGAGTTTCAACAATACCATTATAACTGTTACAGATGTACGAGGTCGGGTAGTTTCTTGGGCCTCCGCCGGTACTTCTGGATTCAAAGGCACAAGAAGAGGAACACCTTATGCTGCTCAAGCCACAGCGGTAAATGCTATTCGTACAGTGGTTGATCAGGGTATGCAACGAGCAGAAGTTATGATAAAGGGTCCTGGTCTCGGAAGAGATGCAGCATTACGAGCCATTCGTAGAAGTGGTATATTATTAAGCTTCGTACGTGATGTAACACCTATGCCACATAATGGATGTCGACCTCCTAAAAAAAGACGTGTGTAGAAATAAGAATTAAACCAATTTCAAGAGAAATAAATGATCAAATAATAATACTAGTATAGTATGGTTCGAGAGGAAGTAGCAGGATCCACTCGAACACTACAGTGGAAGTGTGTTGAATCAAGAGTAGACAGTAAGCGTCTTTATTATGGTCGTTTCATTCTGTCACCACTTATGAAAGGTCAAGCTGATACCATCGGTATTGCCATGCGAAGGGCCTTACTTGGAGAAATAGAAGGAACATGTATCACACGTGCAAAATCTAAGAAGGTGCCACATGAATATTCTACGATAGTAGGTATTGAGGAATCAGTACATGAAATCTTACAAAATTTGAAAGAAATTGTATTGAGAAGTAATCTCTATGGAGTTAGAGACGCGTCAATTTGCGTAAGGGGTCCTAGATACGTAACCGCTCAAGATATTATCTCACCACCTTCCGTAGAAATAGTTGACACGACACAACATATAGCTAACCTGACGGAACCAATTGATTTGTGTATTGGATTACAAATCAAGAGAGATCGCGGATATCGTATGGAACCCATAAATGACTCTCAAGATGGAAGTTACCCTATAGATGCTGTATTCATGCCTGTTCGAAATGCGAATCATAGTATTCATTC